GTATGGCTATCGAAATCGTGAGCATCGGCATGTAGGTTCCAGATCCAAGTAGTAGTATCAGGTCCTTTAGCTATTGTTCTTGAGAAATGGCCGGGTCTGGCCCATTCCTCGAAAGAAGTTTTGACGGGATCCCTATCTACCAAAATTTTGACTTCTGGTTCCGGCGAACGAATAATCATTGAGTCCTCCTCTTTCCGGACAACACATACAAAGAGACCCGCCAACAGCAACAGTCAAGTGATTAGTGAACCTATGAGAGATGTTTAGAAATAGTTTCTTTTTCTTCTATCTCCCATCTATCTAGTTTCGTTAGTTATTCACTATAGCAACTATGATCTGGAAAGAAATCCGGGGCAAGTGTTCGGATTTATATTATGACATAGCCCCCAGGCGCTCAATGGACAGACCTTTCCAAATGACATAGCCACGGGGCGCTCAACGGACAGACCGGACCTTTCCGAGCTTCGAATGGATATGGATGCACAAACAATTTTTTTGTGCAACCGAGTGTATTCCTATCTTAATTCAAAGTTCCTAGATGGGGCCATTTACATAGAACATATTACTATTCTAATTACTCTATTCCAAATCAGACGAGAAGTCATTATTCATTACTAAAATACGTCTCCGTATTGAAATTTAGGTATTCATATAGTATCACCTTTTATTCGTTTTAATAACAGTAACAGAAAAAAATCTCTAAAATGAAAGAAAATCTCTATTTTCTACTTTCTACTGTCTGCATCTATGTATCCTTTTATTTTCATTTTATTCCTATGAAATACCAGACAAACGGAACAATCTTAGAAGGGGTATAATGAAATTCATAAAATTCTTTAATTGTGTTTTCCCATACAAATGATTCGTTTTATTTGATTAATGGGGACAACAAACAATAAATTAGACGAAATTCATTACCGAAATTCATTACATTATCTAAATATACATTATAAAATGATAAGCTATATCATAGAATGATAAGATAGAATGATAAGCAATATCAAAATCTAACAAATACTCAAACTTATTGAATATTCTAAAATCGAAAAATATTCAATAAAAAAATGGAATTATATATATATATATATTATATTAATATAATATTAATATTATATATATATAATTAATAATAATTAAAATATAATAATTAATTATAATAATTAATAATAATTAGCAAAAAAATAAAGAAATAGAAAGGGAATGCTCTTATCTTATTCGAATATTTTATTCAAAATGTCTTGTGATCTTCAACCAATTCTGCGCTTCAATATAATTTCCAGGAGTAAGTGCTATAGCTTGTTTCCAATACTCCGCGGCTTGATCGAACCAAGCTTCCGCAACTTCAGAATCTCCCTGTTGAATGGCCTGTTCTCCTCGGTCGGAATAGGCCAGTCAATTCCTTCCCTTAGAACCGTACTTGAGGGTTTCCTACCTCATACGGCTCAGCAGTCAACTCTTTTGATGTCCCTTTTTTTAGTTAATCAAAAGAAGTTAATTACATGAGTTTCAAACTTGAATTTTTATTTGCTTAATAATCCGTTTTATCTTTTCTCCCACCTTCAGCAGAATAACGCATAGGCGTTCTACTATCATTCGAAATTTTTTTATTTTCATTCGAATTTTTTGAAAGGTAACTATCTCGATTTCATATATCAATTTCTATAGAATTTTTGAAAAAGACCTTCCCTCATAAGAAAGAAAAGGCTTACTATCTTTGGGATCTGATGCTACACCGCTGCTTAATCTTTCAGGGGGCCAACTCCGTTACATAAGTGGATTCCGAACTTTTGTCTCATATTATGACATAGGTAAGCAGTTCTTATTGTATCGACCAAAAATCTCGCTAATTGATCTTTACGGTGCTTCCTCTATCAATTAGATCCTTTATCCATAGAATAAAGTATCGCGGCATCTTTCTTCATATTTCGATTTCTATGAAGTTTCTTTCTTTTCTACAGCTGATAAAAATCGTTGTTTTGGACGATGCATATGTAGAAAGCCTCTTTTTTTTACTAGTAGATTTTTTTCGCTTTCTGTTCTTTCTATAGTAGAGATAGTCGCACGTAATGACAGATCACGGCCATATTATTAAAAGCTTGTGGTAAGAAGGGGTTTCGCTCTAGTGCCCGAAAATAATATTCCAAGGCTTTTGTGTGTTCTCCATTACTTGTGTGAATAAGGCCTATATTATAGAGTATATAACTTCGATCATAGGGATCAATTTCTAGTCGCATAGCTTCATAATAATTCTGTAAAGCTTCCGCGTAATTTCCTTCGGATTGAGCAGACATCCGTTACGGTCGTCATTCGATTCAAAGAATCTCCGTTCCAGAACCGTACATGAGATTTTCATCTCATACGGCTCCTCCTTTATGTGCATAATGAGACTAGCCTAATACCAAAAAGGAAAAAAGAGTGAAATATTCTCATTATGAACTGAATGGGACTAGTGTTTTTACAAGAAATTTCTAGCCAACCTTCCGGCAAAAGGTCTTGTCTTAACATCAAGCATGTTGTTACTAGATAAAAATGTTAAGTTAACTCCAACAATTTCTTTGTCCTCAACGCCCCTTAAATTTCTAGAAATTAGTCACTTCAACAGTCTTCGATGGCTATACGGGTATCCAAAGTACGAATGAGATGGATATTCGTTGTCCCAACCATTCTTCTTAGTCCCGATCCCAATAAGGAAAAGGGAGAATTTCTAACAAAGGTTTCGTTTTGTTGATTCCTAAGCGTAGTGCTTCTTTTCTTCCTTTATGCCGCCTATTGGTACTAATAAAGTAGGAGTAGGGTTAATCGGAAATACATAACCCAAGCCATAGGCGTAACCTTTCGCTCAATGCTCTAATCGACAATTGAAGCATTTGAGGCTGCATTAATCGAGAGGATACACGACAGAAGGAATTGTTTTTTTAGAAACTTCACCTTCAACAAGCGTAGAGCTCTTTCAAATCTTTTTATCCCGGCCAATGTGCCTTTCTCTTAAGACTTGACAGTGGTCAATAAAAAAAATCAAATCACACCATCTCGGTAATAGGTAAATGCCTCTTTTTCTCCTGAAGTTGTCGGAATTATTCGTAATAATATATTGGCTACAATTGAAAAGGTCTTATCAATAAAATTTCCAGTTATCCGCGATCTAGGCATAGGTAGCAATCCACTTTTTAATTCCTTTTAATTACCTCTCGGGAGAAAACGATCCCACAAAAAAGTAATTGTAGAGTACGAAATAACATAAAAATGGACTTAACTCATAAAAAAAAAGATAGATAGACCGCCCGTTCGATTTGTTCCAATCCCTTGATTTAAGCCAGTATAGATATCAGAAAAAGAGAGGAAGGCCATCTTCGCAAACATGACATGAATAGATATATATCTTTATTGATAGATATATATCTATATAGATATATATCTATATTGTATTGTTTTTATGAAAAACTTTTTCATAAAAACAACAAAAAAGCATTTCCTTGGGAGTATAAAGATAATGTTTTTTTGTTTTGATTAAAAGGTTTCTATTCTATTTTTAGAGTTTTTTCTAGTTAGAATGAATAGGGCGTACTGTACCTATCCAACATCTAATCTAATAGAAATGACTCGCGATTCACTCGCTTTCTGGGCCATAATCATTATGTAGGAGAGATGGCCGAGTGGTTCAAGGCGTAGCATTGGAACTGCTATGTAGGCTTTTGTTTACCGAGGGTTCGAATCCCTCTCTTTCCGTACCTTCATCAAAATTCTCAATGTGACTGACCACAATGTATCAAATCACATAATAACGGATACCTTTATTCCAAGAACCTTTCCTTGATATGGATTCTTTATCCTGAATTTCTCTGGAAAGACTAGGCAAGGGATGAAAATACCCATATCATTCTATGATATATCAATGGGGGATAATCCTCCGATCAACCCCTTACTTTACTTTAGATTTCTTTACTTATGACTTGGGTGATTGGGGCAAAATTGTCCGAACAACCCCTCTTTTTTTAGTTAGGTTTAAGTCTGACGAGAATAATATTCTACGACTAGTAATTCATTTATTTGCAAACCAACCCATTTACTATCTATTATTTGATTGACCAATCCTTTATATTGGAATGGGTGAAGAGTCAAATGTTTTGGCAATTTCTCCTGGGGGAATGAATCAAGAGAATTTTGAATCATATCTTTCGATTTTTGTTCATCCTTCACTGTAATAAGATCTTGGGGTTTGCAGCGATAACTTGGTATATCGACTATACGACCATTAACTAAAATATGTCTATGATTAACTAATTGGCGGGCTTGAGGAATAGTTGACGCCATACCTAATCGAAAAAGGATATTATCCAAACGCATTTCAAGTAATTGTAGTAAAACCCGACCCTTCGGTCCTTTGGCTTTTGCGGCGATACGAACGTATTTCAGTAATTGTCGTTCTGTAAGACCATAATGAAAGCGCAATTTTTGTTTTTCTTCTAAACGAATACAATATTGAGATTTTTTACCAGAGCGCGAAAAAGCACTCCTGGCTATAGGACTTTTACTAGTTAATCCCGGTAAAGCCCCCAAACGGCGTATTTTTTTGAAACGAGGTCCTCGGTAACGTGACATAAATACTCCTAATTTGCCCTATTTTATTGAAATTACATAAACCGAAATTCAAACTGAACTAGAACTAAAGGATAAATATAATAAATGAAGTCAAATCTACTGAAGTATTCGAATTATACTATAAAGAATACTGAGATGGATTGTATTAATATTCGAACTTTCTTATATATACCTTATATATACCTTATATATACACAAAGAATGTATATAGGAAAAGAGAAGGGTCTTTTTCTTTTTCTTGATTTGTTTTGCGGAGATTTAACTACTCTAACAATTCTTTAGAACTTTACATTCCTACGACATAATAATCGGTAACCTTTGGAAAAAAAGAAAGAAGTCTTTTCACTTTAATTTAAAAAAGACATTATCAATCACGTAAAAACTCAAACAAATAGAAAAAAGCCAGCTATCGGAGTCGAACCGATGACCATCGCATTACAAATGCGATGCTCTAACCTCTGAGCTAAGCGGGCTCGCATAACATAAATTGTACATCCATAGGAATTTAGTAAACTGCAAGAATCTTAGCTATTAACTTTTCATTCTTAGTTATTCAGAATTAATATGAATGTAGAAAAGAAATAATATATATATATAATGTAAAAGATAAAGAATTAAAAGAAAAGAATTGACCCTTCGAGTATTCCAAATTGCATGATCAAAATGATAGAAGGAGAGGCATATAGGAAAAATATGGTATAATATAGAAAAAATATGCTATATATATACATCCATATTGAATTGTGGATACAGAAATGATAGAATCATTTCTGATTAGACCAAATATGGTTCTACGATAGAGATGAAAGAGAATAGATAAGAAATCAAATAAAAAAAGAGGAAAATAAGAGGAAAGAAAGACTTTTACAGGAATCAGTATCTAATGAATTCTACAGTTCCGGTAGAAGAAAAATGAAAGAAAAAAAGGGCATGACATAATAATAAGATCTTAATCTCAAAACAAATAAAGAGGGGGGGGGGGGATATGGCGAAATTGGTAGACGCTACGGACTTAATTGGATTGAGCCTTGGTATGGAAACTTACTAAGTGATAACTTTCAAATTCAGAGAAACCCTGGAATAAAAAATGGGCAATCCTGAGCCAAATCCTGTTTTTCGAAAACAAAAAACAACAAAGGTTCATAAAGACAGAATCAGAATAAATAAAGGATAGGTGCAGAGACTCAACGGAAGCTGTTCTAACAAATGGAGTTGATTGCGTTGCATAAAGGAATCCTTCTATTAAAACTCCAGAAAAGATAAAGTGATAAAATAAAAGATAACACTAATATACATAGATCCGCGTACTGAAATACTATCTCAAATACAAATAATTAATGACGAGCGACCCAAACCTGTATCTATATTTTTCCTGTATCTTTTTTTTTTTCATTTTTTTATAAAAAAGTTGTTCTGAATCAATTCTAAGTTGAAGAAAGGATCGAATATTAATTGATCAAATCAATTGATCAAATAAATAACGTACTCCATAGTCTGATAGATAACTGATTAATCGGACGAGAATAAAGATAGAGTCCCATTCTACATGTCAATATCGACAACAAGGAAATTTATAGTAAGAGGAAAATCCGTCGACTTTAGAAATCGTGAGGGTTCAAGTCCCTCTATCCCCAAAAAGATCCGTGGGACTCTATATATCTTAGAAAAAAATTCTTTATCTTTTTCGTTCATTTGATTCTTTCACAAATGTATCTGGGTTGACTTTTTTGCTTTTCACAAGTGTTGTGATAGATATGATACACATACATTAGAAACGTACGAAATCCTCGTTTTTAAATTGACATAGACCTAAGTCGTTTAGTAAAATGACGAAGATGGTGTATCGGAAATGGTTCGGAAATGGTCGGGATAGCTCAGCTGGTAGAGCAGAGGACTGAAAATCCTCGTGTCACCAGTTCAAATCTGGTTCTCGGCACATGATTAATTTGTTTATGAGTATCTATATCTATATTTACAACTTAAACTTAATTAAATTAATTGCTATAGACCAACATATAATATATATTTATTATATGTATATTCATTATCATTATAGAGTATACATATTTATCTAGGTGTCTGGATATAGAGTCCCGTCCTTTTATATGAGTAAAGAATATATATTCTAATATGAATGAGTAAAGAATATATATTCTAAAGTGTAAAATATGGAAAAGAACAAAATTCGATTCTCTTTTTTTTTATTTGTTCAGAGTGTGTCTCCTCTCGGTCAAAAAGAATGTTAATACGTCATAGAGATTCGAAAAGTTCAATCAGTTGGTTAAAAGACTTATAAAGTATAGTGGGGTTGAAGGGTGGGAATATTCAAGATTTCTTTCAGATGGAGTAGAAACAGACTCCGATCCCCTTTGTATTTCTTGTATTTCTTTTTTTTTTTTTTTCTTTCATATCATATTCTATTTCTGCATTTCTTTCCTTTTAAGTTACTTTCTATAGCTCATCTAAGCTATGTGCGCGGTACAAAGTTTATGACACCGAACTGGTTTAGTTTATCCTATTAGCATTAGCTCGACTCGTAGGAAATAAATATCTTCCAAATTGAGAATCCAACGAATCCCCTAATTGTCTTTTTTTAGTCTATATAGCCATAATAATATAAATGAAATTTCAATAACTCTCTGGATCTATAAGAGAACAAACAAATATTCTTTTACTATCTGGAGTTATACCATTGAAGATTGGTTTCTTATTATTCAATAAGCATCTTGTATTTCATAAAAATTGGGGGCAATATAATCCTTACGTAAGGGCCACCCTATCCAACTTTTCGGCATTAAGATACGTTTCAGACGTGGATGATTATCATAAGAGATTCCCAACATATCATAAGATTCTCTTTCTTGAAAATCCGCACTTTTCCAAACCCAGAAAACAGACGGA